ACCATTTGTTATATTATCAGGGTAATGATACATCAACCTGCGAGTTCTTTTTATGAGGCACAAACGGGAGAATTTATCCTGGAAGCAGAAGAACTGCTGAAACTGCGCGAAACCATCACAAGAGTTTATGTACAAAGAACGGGCAAACCCCTATGGGTTGTATCCGAAGATATGGAAAGGGATGTTTTTATGTCAGCAACAGAAGCCCAAGCTCATGGAATTGTTGATCTTGTAGCGATTGAATAAAAAAAAATAGCAGTAAGTTTAAGCAAATCGCCACTTTGCGATTTTCTCTTCTTACTTATTACCGGGTTTAATAATATTCTATTCATCTATTAAATAGAGAAGTAATTCATAATCATCCGGTTAGGATCGATCTAAACCAGCCCATTTATTATGTATACGATTCAACATGCCAACTATTAAACAACTTATTAGAAACACAAGACAGCCAATCAGAAATGTCACGAAATCCCCCGCTCTTGGGGGATGTCCTCAGCGTCGAGGAACATGTACTAGGGTGTATGTGCGACTCGTTCAGATCACCATTGGTAGAAAAAAAGGGAAAGAAATTTTCCAGTATCAATGATCAGTACTAGTGAATAGTATAAAATGGAAGGAAGAAGGTCGTTCACTATCTATATATCGAAAACTAAAAAAAAAGATCTATTCAATTCTTCTATTGTATATGAAATTTATGGTTTCCGATGATAAAAAATTCCTCATTGGTAACAAATAGTTATTCATTAAGCGGGGAAATCCTATTTTCAAAGCCGAAATCTTATGCCTATACTCTTGCAAAAACGGACTAAGAGGGTCAGCTACCCCATCCAATTTTCATAATTAAATACCGTTACTGTATAGGTAGATCTCGTTGTGAAAGACCTATTACTAGATAATTCATAGGTAGAGCCGAAGAATGTAAACTGTACAACTTGCTAATAGCATTGATTAAATGAAGTAAGGGACTCCGGTATATATAGAGGACCTCACCGTTTAAGACATAACCATAGAAACGATGGAATCCACTATTTCGTTATTCATTTCTATTTATTACTTTTTTCTGTTTTTTGATACCTAGTATCAATACTCGTTTCGAGGTAAAATGACTATAAAAAAAGAAAAGACAAATCGTGGTCGGGAAGGTTATAGTAGCAAAAGCCATTGGAATTTTTATTTTATACATTGGAAGAATCCGTTTTGTTATTAATAAACTAGGAAAAGGGAAAAGAATAACTGAAAGAAAGGAAATCAATTAGTTATTCATGAAAGTTTCATTTATTCAATGACTAGAATTAGACGAGGATATATAGCTCGGAGACGTAGAACAAAAATTCGTTTATTTGCATCAAGCTTTCGGGGGGCTCGTTCAAGACTTACTCGAACAATTATTCAACAGAAAATAAGATCTTTGGTTTCGTCTCATCGAGATAGAGATAGGAAAAAGATCGATTTTCGTCGTTTGTGGATCACTCGGATAAATGCAGTAATTCGCGGGAATAGAGTATCCTATAGTTATAGTCGATTAATACACAATCTGTACAAGAGACAGTTGCTTCTTAATCGTAAAATACTTGCACAAATAGCTATATTAAATAGGAATTGTCTTTATATGATTTCTAATGAGATCAGATCATAAAAAAAAAAAGGAAATTGTAAGGAATTTGTCAGAATATTTTAAATGGAGTTCGCTGGAGAATGAACTCCGGGAAGGTAGAGTAGAAATTAGTATGATAAAGAGAATATGATAAAGTCGTTCAAAATGAAATGAGCGAATATGTCCAATATCCAATAAAAAAAAGATTTCTTCTTCTTCCCCAATTTTTTTCTTACGATTTTTCGAACAAAATATCAATCTGTGTTTGAGTTCGGATTTTTATTTGGGTTCAATTGAGGAGTAAAGTAAGTCTACTTTTTTTTATTTATTTATGGTTCTAAGACCAGTAGCTCCGGCGGTCGACTCGCTTCTTTCAAATTGTTTCTCATTATTAAGAAAAGGTAACAAAGATAAAATACGAGCTTGTTTTATAGCAATAGTAATTAATCGTTGTTGTTTTAAGGTTAATCTATTTACCCGTCTAGATAATATTTTTCCTTGTTCACTAATAAATCGACTAATTAAACTCATGTTTCTATAATCAATTCGATCCCCCGATTGGATCGGGGGCAAACGCCTACGAAAAGATCGCTTGGATTTAAGAAAGAGTCGCTTGGATTTTTCCATGGTTTGTTTATTCCTTATCCTCAAAATCCTATTTCAATTTGATCCAAAAAGATTTCAAATTCAAAATATAGGATTTGATTTGGCTTTTTTTTAGTTAGTTATATTATGTTAACTAAAATGAAAATATATAGAATAATATGCTATATATAGAATATGTCCTTTTCGTGTTACTTGTAAGAGTGACACACAGGCACTTGATTCGAGTTATTTCTTTATCTCCCCGTGAATCGTATGTTTGTAACAATAGGGACAGAATTTTCTCAATTCCAATCGACTAGGCGTATTGTGTCGATTCTTTTGAGTAATATATCTGGAAACACCCCTTGATTCCTTATTAAGACCGTTTCTAACACAGTTGGTACATTCTAAAATAACCGTTACTCGGACATCTTTACCCTTGGCCATGAACCTCCTTTGCGTTTTTGATTCAACCAATTCTTCTACTTTCTGCGAAAAAAGAAATAAAAAAATAAGAAGTAAAACAACAAACTAATATTTAGGTATATTTTGAATCGAATTCGATTCAATGTACAGTATTTTATTAAAAGATCTTGTATGATCTTCTTGCCCTAGACACATTTCTGTTCTCACAATATTATTTCTAAATGGAATTGGAGAAAACCCGAATTTCGCCGAGGTTGAATCTACTTTTTTATTTCTCTTTCCTCCTTTCTTGATTATACTTCTACTTAATATATTGTATCGAATTCGATTTTTTCTAAAAAAAAAAAGAGGGGGAGGGATTAGTCACAAATCTTTTGATTCTACCTCTAATCTTCTTCACCCCTTCCCATGTCAATAACTAGAATGAAAAAAAAGGGAATGTCAACGCATCCGGAAATAAACGATTGATCTCTATCAAAAGACCTGCTAAAGCCCCAAACCATAGAGTACTTAGTACCGGTGCCACGGAAAGATATGTTTTTAGATCTCGCATTTTAAATCCTCCTTCTTTATTCTTTTTATTTATTGTATTATTTATTGTAATGCCTAATGTTAATACATATATGATCCGATATAATATATATGTAAGTAGTTAAGGACCGCTTGTATTTGTACACGGAATTCCTAATTCCAATTGAAATCTACAATGATTCGGTAGATAAGATTTTTCTTTTCTTAAAACCGAAAAAGACGTCCCTTCCGACTGAGCATTCCCAAAAAATATTCCCTTTTTTAGTTATTTTTTACGATGGGTTTCATATTCATGTGTATATAAGCCTTCTACTATTATTATATGTTACATGAGAATAAAAAAAAGAAATGGCAAGATAACTTGGATATATCAATGGAGAAAATAAGGATTTTGAAAACAAGACAGGGATTCTATAAAATGACACTGTAGACCAATTGAAAGGGATGTAGCGCAGCTTGGTAGCGCGTTTGTTTTGGGTACAAAATGTCACGGGTTCAAATCCTGTCATCCCTACCTATTACTTCTCGTCTGAGCAGTAACGAGGGATTTATTGAAATCGATTAAAATCAGGCATACATAATCTTTTTTTATTATATCATATTCTATATGATAGTCTTATGCATACAAGATGTATTCGGGTTATAAAAAAAATCCTCTTCTTTTTTTTTTAGTTTTAGCTAGTGTGATAATGATAAGAAGATAAGAAAGCGCTCTTAGTTCAGTTCGGTAGAACGTGGGTCTCCAAAACCCGATGTCGTAGGTTCAAATCCTACAGAGCGTGATTCCATTCTTGGTTAGGTTAGTCCCAAAATTACAATTAAATAATTGACCAGTAATCTTAATTTGACCTCCTTTGGATTAAAGAAAAGAGGAGGTCAATTAAAAAAAAAAGATGTTAATTAATTTAATCAAAGATCCAACTGATCACCACGTCTGTATTGTAAATATGCAGTTACAAATAATCCAGCTAAAGTAATAGGAATTAGACCTAAGACAATTCCAAATAGAAAAACTTCAATCATTTCAATTTTTTTGAAAGGGAAAAAGGAGAGGTAATATCTATCCCTACATATTAATCCGCATTGCCCATGAATCTCAATGACCACTAATTGGAAATTGACTCTCTAAGGAAATATAGAGTCTATCAATACCACAGAAAGATTTCTTTTTATGCGTTGTGTTCATTCAATTAATTTCAAATAAGTCGTATCTTGGTCAGACCAATAAAGAGAGCTGAGGTTATAGTTAAAGCTGCTAGTAGAAAACCGAAATAACTAGTTATAGTAAGCATGAAGATGAAGGAGCTAAATGAAATGTGTTCTTTTTATACATATGTTTAGAAAGCACTTCCCTAAATTTCAATATACGAAGATAAGCAAAAATACCAATTCAAATGAAAGAATAAGTTCAATTGATAGTTGTTAATTCATCAATCATTATAGACGGGATTAACAAAAACATAGAGTAAGGGAGGTAGAAAAAGAGATCAATTAATCATTTGTAATGTCTACCTATCCCTTAATTTCGAATCAAGTGATTCATTAGATAATTCTTGAGTAGACTAATATTAAAATAATAAAATAGTAAGAAATTCGAATCCATATAGAACAAAATTTGAAAATCATTTATCTTTTCTTTTGATCTTTTTTTTTAATCGTATCGAATCTATTTTTCGATTTTAGAATAAAGAGTGACCTTATAACAATAACACCTTTTTTTCTTGTCATTTGAGATATTATGTGAATGAATCTACTCCTGAATTTAATGAGTAAAAATGAAAATAAATAAAGTAAAAATAACAAAGGTATCGTACAACTGATCAAATCACTCACGAAAATCAAATCTTTATTTTTGTCCAAC